TCAAGAAAGACTCCAGAAGATATTGATCGTAAATAAGAAGACTGTTTACGAAGAAACAGGAATAGATATTCGCATTCATATACATAAGAATTATGTAGGAACCAAAAGAATCTTTTCTTTCTTTTTGAAAATACGTAAATGGATTTCTTTGAAGTAAAGAGACTATTCAAATTATGATATTCGTGGAAAAACAATCGCAATAAATGCAAAGAAGGAACATCTTTGATCCAACATTGAAGGATTTGAACCAAGATTTCCAGATGGATGGGATGGGGTATTAGTAGATCTGACACATAATTTAAATGCGATAATTTATCCTCTAAAAAGGGAAATATTGAATGAATAGATCGTAAATTCTGAGATTTTGGTATTCTTTTTTCTTCAAGGGAAGATACTAAGAATTGCGACGAGAATGGAATTTCCAGAATGACTCCAAAACCTTCTGATACCATTTGAGAAGAAAAATGAGAAGAAAAAGAATTCTTGTGCCCCCAAAATCCATTTTGGTTAGAATAATTCACCGAAGAAATCAAAGATTTCTGTTGATACATTCGAATAATTAAACGTTTCACAAGTACTAAACTAGATTTATTGTCATAACCTAGAAATTCCACAGGTTCGTAAAAAATCAAACTATTTAAGCTATGATAATGAGCAAGTGAGTAAATATACTCCTGAAGGAGTAGCGGATATAGGAAGTTTTGTTGACGAAATCTATCTTTTTTCAATCTAAATATCCTTGTAATTTGTAATTCTGCTATTGAAATACATTTCTAATGTAACCAAAAAAGAGAGGCACTTCTTGTGTTATGAAATGATACATAGTGCAATATGGTCAGAACGGCGTATACGCTAAGAAATAATTCTAATAATATATTCTAATACTAATAATATAGTCTATTATTAATATATATAGACTATGCACTGTATATACTGTATATATACAGTATTTTATACTGTACTTTGATGTAAAAAACATAATGAGAATTTAAGAAGTAAAAGATTATATAAAAGTCAGAACAAATAAAGAATATATACCCCGGAGACAGAGAGCCCAACCTACAGATCTTTTTCCTTTCCCTTTCTATCCAATTTGGTTTTCTTTTCCTTGTTAATATAACTAGAATAACAATAAGAAAAAGGGGTAAAAATCTTTTATTTTCGCAACCCAATCACTCTTTTGACTTTGGAAAAGATTCTTTTTTTATCACTATACTATTTCTTCTACACATCCGTCTCCAATCCACAATAAAGAATAATTAGGATTCATAAAAAAAAGAATCAATGGTCCACTCACAATTGACAAGAGAACCTTTTCCCACATCAGGCACTAATCTATTTTTAACGTATAATTAGTAATTCGATCGGGTAATCATTCAAATTAAGAAAGGAAGCTCGTTTCTTTTTTGTCTTACTCGAATTGGAGCCATAAGGCTCTATCCATTTATTCACTAGACCCGAAATACTTTACTGAACTTAAAAATTGTTATAAAAAGAAAAATTCTCGTTCTATTTCTATTATGAGTACTAGAAATCTTATTTTTCTATGATTATATTATTCTTTTTTCTATTCTGTTTACGACATGCTTTTTTTTCCATTCATTACCTTTCAGGATCAGTCGCGGTCTTAGAAACTTTACCAATAGTCTAGACGAATTCCTTCATCCAAATGTGTAAAAGATCATAGTCGCAATTAAAAGCCGAGTACTCTACCGTTGAGTTAGCAACCCGGATCAATATGAGGTGTAGATATGATCGAAATAAAAAATCATCCATTTTACTAATTTTACTAAAGTGAAGGAAAGATCCAATAGGGGAATGGGGATAAAAAGATCTATTTATATACGATCAAATTATATTTGTTTGAGACGCCATTGTCAATATGAATGGACTTTTTAGAAAACAAATTTCAAGAAATTATATAGAAATTTGTGTTGGATTAGCACAACATAAAGAATAAATAATAACTTTGAGCGGAAAAAAATAAGGAATTAAGGAAAAGGTAAAGATAGAAAAAATAGCGGCTTTCTTTAATCAAAAAAAGAAAGGTACAATACAAATACAAGAAGAACCCCCCTTGTTGGGGGGGTTCGACAAAAAGAAGCAAGAAAAAAATACGAATAAGAAAAAGAAGAAGTATGAATAGAACAAAAAAAGAAGAAACTTTGAATAAAGAATTACACAAAGTTAGTTACCCTATCCTTTTTTTATTCACGATTCTTTTTTTTACTTTCTTTTTTCTCAAAAGAAACTCGAAATTCTTTAAAGAATTCTGCCTTCCTTAAAATATCATAAACAGTTCCTGTGGGTTGAGCACCTTTTTCAAGGAAATATAAAATAGCAGGAACATTTGAATAAGTTTGATTCTTTATCGGATCATAAAAACCCACTTTTCGAAGATCTCTTCCTTCTCTTCGGGATCGAACATCAATTGCAACGATTCGATAGATGGCTCATTGGGATAGATGTAAATAAAAAATGCCCCCCTAGAAACGTATAGGAGGTTTTCTCCTCATACGGCTCAAGAAAAAATGATTCTAATTTCTAGAATTTCTATTTCTATCTATATAGATAGATAGGAATAAAAATGGATCCATAAAGAATTAGACTGTAATTTGAGCCTTTTTTCCTTCTTTACAGAAAAAGAAAAGAAAATTCATTCGTACTCCTAACTCAAGTTGGGTAGTTTTGAAAGAGTTTGAAAGGAAATCCTTAGAATTTCTTGAGCTGTCTCTAACCTCTTTTTTTGTCTCCTTTCGGATCTATTTTTTTTTAATCATTCTGATCCAATTGTTGAGACTAGTGAAAATAGTGTTTCCTTGTTTCGGAATTTGTTGTCTTTGCTTTGCGCTTTATGAAATCATTAGGTTTAGACATTACTTCGGTGATCCTTACTCCTTTTCAAAAAGGCAGCAACATACCTTTTGTTTTTTCTATGGAAAAGGGAAAAATAATACGAACGATTGATTCCTTTGTGATACACTCTTGATCGAAACAGTTTGAAAATTTCAACAAATTTGATTTTTTTTTCATTTCAAAAACTTGTTCAAATTTGAACCTCTCCGTTTATCTATATTTCTATATTGATGATCTATTTACAAAGTTGGTCTAACTTATTGATTGTCACTAACCCTAGATTATTCCCCCGATAAATGAATCAATCATTTTTGCTCGAGCTCCATCATATGCTATACCTTTCTATACCATTAGTATCTTTATTTAGCAACCCAAGACAAATTCAATTAGGTTCCTAGCAGAACAAACTATGTCGAGACAAGAGCATCTTCATTCGTATAGAAAATGGTGGATGTCAGAATCCACATCCAATCATGTCCTTCAAGTCGCACGTTGCTTTCTACCACATCGTTTCAAACGAAGTTTTACCATAACATCCCTATAATCTTGATTTTATTTTAAATTGGAACCGTATGCAATTGATTCAATATGGAATAATGAATAGTCATTGGTGGAACCGATACATAATAATCTACACTTAAAAATAAGTGTTTATCCGGAGATTTCACTTCAAATTACCCCATATTTTCTCATATGAATAATATCACATGAAAAAAACAAATAAGTTTTAAGCAAACTTATTTACATCTTCAACAGATCTTTCGAGATTGTCCATCATAAAAGATCCTTCTTTTTCTTTTCAAAAAAGAAAAGAAATTAGAAACCTCAAAAAAAACCTTTGACTTTCATTTCATTCAAATGAAAAAGAAATCCCCATGAATGGATAAAAGTTTTTAGCCACTTTAACTAAATACTATACTAACTAATAACTATACTAAACTAAATATTTCATTTCAATATTCAATTATAGAATAATAAGATAATCTTCTTAATAAGAATATACAATATATATTCTTATGTCAGAATTATGTATTTATGTATTTAATTTATGTATGAATATTTTCTCATGTATGAATATTTTCTCATTTTTTATTTATGAAATATGATTTCATGATTTTCATATTATTATTTACTTCTTATTTACCATCTCCAATTGAATCTGATTTTCATTTCATTGAAATAAGAAAGATAGTTTGAGAAGAAAGTTTCTTTGTTTTCATTATTATGGAGTAGAAAAAGTCTCGTGTAAGGTAAGATCAAAGAGAAAATCAGAATCCTCGGATTCTGATCTTTTGGCATCCATCTCCATCTCCATCATCCATCTCCATCTCCATCATAGAAAACAAAGAATCGTTAACGAAAATAATCACGAATATTTAAGAAGAAAATACTTTAGTAAAAAAGTAAAAAAAAAAGATATGATTCTAAGAAGAAATCTTAGAATTCAGTGTATCCAACATGAAACATAAAATTGTTGAATTAAATTTTCAATTTCAATTAGAGAAGAATCCTTCGTTTCTGATGCAAACGATCTGGGACGAAAGGATTCGAACCTCCGAGTAACGGGACCAAAACCCGTTGCCTTACCGCTTGGCCACGCCCCATTTTTATTTGGTCTAAGAAAAACTAAGCTAAATATTGGTTATTCGTCAATAACCAACCAAAAGAAATATAGGACATGTTGTCGCTGAGATTCAACACAATAGATATAGAATCAAAAAGATTAATTGATCATTACTTAGAATTCAATTAAGATATTGTATGAAAATAGAATTCCTTGTATTCTTATTTGATTGGATAATGTAAGGAAGGATTCTTGATTGGGGAAAAGTCAAAGAAAAATCAGAATTTCTTTCTTTTATCTGCTTTTTTATTTTAAAAAATCCCTCAGAAAAACAACTCAATCCAATCTGATAATTTCTTATCATTTCAATTTCATTTTAATCTTTAAGAACAAGAAAAGAATATTTGTTATGTTTAATATCTTTAGTTTAATCTGTATCTGTCTTAATCCTACCCTTTATTCGAGTAGTTTTTTCTTCGCCAAATTGCCCGAGGCTTATGCCTTTTTCAATCCAATCGTAGACGTTATGCCGATTATCCCTTTACTCTTTTTTCTCTTAGCCTTTGTTTGGCAAGCTGCTGTAAGTTTTCGATAAAAATGAAATCTCGATTCAATTCAGAATTTCTTCGATAAAAAAAAGATGATATTTTGATTCTTCAAATCAATAAGATCAGAAATAAGATTCAGATAAGTCTGGAAATTAGGAACCCTCGATTCAAAAAGCAAAATTCTGATATTTTCTATTGTATATTAGATTGAAATTGAATAAGGGAAGGGGGCGATGATCTTTAATCAGCTAATAAACTTATTTCTTCTTTTGTTCTGACCTTTCCTTTATAAGATTCCATACAATATCTAATTATAGATATGGATATGGCAAGAATTCTTTGGTAATGAAAAAATAGGAATCTTATTACATTAGAATATTACATTAGAAAGAAATTCGTAAAAAGAAATTGAAAAAAAAACTTCCTTCTTTTTTCATATTGAGAACGTCATATCAAAATAGTGTATAGTGTGTGTCGTAAAATAGGTGATCTATTTCCTTAAAAAAAAAAGATCTTATCTTGGAGATTTGTAATGCTTACTCTTAAACTATTCGTTTACACAGTAGTAATATTCTTTGTTTCTCTCTTCATCTTCGGATTCTTATCTAATGATCCGGGGCGTAATCCTGGGCGTGAAGAATAAAAAAAGAGATGAGATTCGTTTTTACTTTTTTTTTCATAGGTATTTCATAGGTAAATGTAGAAATAAATGGAATAGATGCTAGATAAAGAGAAAAGATTCATAAAAGAAAATAATCGAAAATTATTCCGATTCTAAAATATCAAGTTATCAGGGGGGTCGGAGAGAGAGGGATTCGAACCCTCGGTACGAATAATTCGTACAACGGATTAGCAATCCGACGCTTTAGTCCACTCAGCCATCTCTCCCCATTCCAAATTTGAAATTTCTCATGTGATTTCACACGTGAAGTGAAGATTGAGAACAATCTTTATTTTCTTCGAAACAGATTTCTCCAATAGAAAGAATACCTTACTTCTTTTATTTTGTACAAAAGGTTCATTTCCCCGGCCTGGTTAAGTATAAGTACTGGCCGGGCCAGTACTTCTTTAATATAGAATATTGAAATTGAAATAGAAAATGTTAGAGATTCTATATCTATTCTTAGTATCTTCTAAGTAATTCTTAGAAATTAGAGTATAAATTATAATATTTAGTCTTTATAGTAAAAGTGTTCTGTTCTAGTAATATCTAGTAATAGTATTAGAGTATATATTAGAGTATAATAGTAATTTAATATAGTACTAATATTTTTCGTCTTTATTTTATTATTCTTAAGTATAAGATTCATAAATTCATTAATGAAAAACGAATTTCATTATAAATGAAAGTTGAAGTTCAGTATTCTATTCATCTTAATAATTCTAATTCACTTAAGAAATCTTAAGAAGAAGGAAGTATTAAGAAAGAAAAGAAATAGATCTTAGAAATCTTATAAGAGAAAGAATCTCAAATAGAAAACACATATTTCTAAGATTTTAAATCTTTTACTTGTTCAAAGCAAAGGACAAGCTTGAAAGTTTGAGGCCCGATTTACCCGAATTCAGAAAATCTGGCGGTTCAAGTGAAGGGAAGTTTCAAAAAAAGAATACTTAAAACTTTAGTACACTATTGAAATTCTTTAAATTTGACTAAACTTTTTGCTATTCACCTATTCTTTTTTTCAATCCCGCGCCGCAGCAGAACAAAATACGTGTTAATGCTGGAATTTTCATGATTCTGATGCTATCTTGACTACGTCTGATTACTTTGTTGGACAAATAGTCCATTCATATACAATAATGAATATGTAGCGGGTATAGTTTAGTGGTAAAAGTGTGATTCGTTCTATTAACAAATTAAATAGTTAAGGGGTCTTTCCGTTTTTTTCCTATTCCGATCAAAAACTTTATTTCTTAAAAAGATTTAATCCTTTCCCCCTCAATAGGACATTTGAGGAAAGAATATACATTCTCACGATTTCTATCCAAAAGGCAATCAGAATCTTAATAAAAAATTTGGATTATGGAGTCGAGAAGCATAATTTTTTTTATTGGTTCAATTTTTCCAATTGAATGAGTATGAATAAAGGATCTATGGATGATAGTACAAAACTTTCAATCGTAACTAAATCTTCAATTTTTGCGCTGAAAAAGGGGGAGATTGAAGCCAAATAGCTAGAAAATGATGGTTTTGGTTTACTAGAACCCTCGGCTTCTTGTTTCAGCTCGGTAGAAACAAAATTATTTTCCTTAGGATCCCGCGAGTAGAAAAGAAATAGGGAACGAAGTAACTAGACTAGAGACTAGAAAGATTTGATAGAATCCCCCTCTTCTAGAGGGATCATCTAAAAAGCAAGTAGCTTTAGATGCATTCGTAAAAAAGGCTGACATAGATGTTATGGATCTCATTTTTTCTCTGGTGGGAATACATAGATCTTCCATAAAGGAGCCGAATGAAACCAAAATCTCATGTTCGGTTTTGAATTAGAGATGTTAAGAATGATCAACCAACGTCGACTATAACCCCTAGCC